CGACTCCCCGAACAGTACTATAAGAATCAGTACTGAACATCCCTCCTGTAATAGTACAGGCTCCCATAGCAATGACGTATTTTGGTTCAGGCATTTGCTCATATAATCTCACTAAAGAGGGAGCCATTTTCATTGTGACTGTGCCGGCTGTTAAAATTAGGTCCGCTTGCCTAGGACTTGATCTTGGTACCAACCCATAACGATCAAAGTCGAATCGCGAGCCTATTAATGAAGCAAATTCAATGAAACAGCAGCTGGTACCATATAGAAGCGGCCATAAACTGGAGAGTCTTGACCAATTCGAAAGATCATTCGATGTAGTTGAAATAACTGAATTGGGGGTTGTTTGGTCAAGTAACGGAAACTCAATCAAATTCATAACTGTCTCAATGTAATTTTTTCCTTCCTTTTTTTTTTTATTGTCTGAATACTCAGTTAAGACCATTCCAACGCTCCCTTTCGCCATGCATAAACTGAACCCACAATTGGGATAAGCACGAAAATTAAAGCTTCGATAAATACAGATACACCCAATACATCGAAACTCATTGCCCATGGATAAAGAAAGACCGTTTCAACATCAAAAACAACAAAAACTAGAGCAAACATGTAATAGCGGATTCGGAATTGTAACCAAGCGTCTCCCATAGGTTCTATGCCCGATTCATAACTAGAGAGCTTCTCTGGTCCTTTACTAACCGGGGCTAAAACTCCTGAAATTACAAATGCCAAGATAGGAATAACGCTTGATATTATTAGAAATGCCCATAAAATATCATATTCGTGAAGCAGAAACATAAATGTACTCCTATTAATGTGGAATATGCTTAATTATTCTAGTTGGCATTGTCAATTCATCCAGAACTTGTTTTCCTAGGTGAAACAAGAATTTTTTTTAATCAAATCAAAGTGTATAGTTCAGAGTTTGTTTGCTGCGTGGCATGTCTTGTTTAGAGATTCATCCAACGGAATCGGGATTCCGTTTTTGATTTTGATTCTATTTAGATATGGTGTAGAAATAAGGCGCTCTTACACAAACAAAACTCTCTCACTTTGTCTCGCTTTCTCTATTCTCTATAAAAAAATAGATATAAGATTAAAAAATATTAAATAAAAAAATTCTAAATAATAAAAATAATTTAATTAAATACTAAAATATACTAATCTAACCTAATAGAATATTCTATTACTAATGTATTCTAATGAATAGTAATACTATAACTATGTTTCATAATTCTGAAACGTAATACTATGTTTTTGTTTTTTTCTTGATATTTCCTTATATTTATTTCTTTGTATTTTATATTTAGAAATATATATTTCTTATATAAATTATATGTAAATATATAATTTATGTAATGTATAAATAATAAAATGAAATAAGATAATGAAATATTATCAAAAAATAATATCAAACATAACATAGTTATTATCAAAACCAATAATTTTTGGGGGGGGGGGTAAAAAATGTCTAGGGATTTCTAACATATTCGAAGTATTCTTTTCATTAAAATCCAGGTAAAGGATCGTCGTTGTTTCTATTGATTTTATACAAATACGAATACGTAAACACAATCTAATGCATCGAACTATTATATTTTCTTTCTTTTTCTTGTCCTAGATTTGACACATACTGATCTGATTAGATCCATTGGAATGAATTATTGTTTTTATTTTCAGGTACCTATGTATTTACATGAATATGTGGTAATGCTTTCATTTCATTTCTATGAAACAACCAATGGTCTGGTCTGTCCAGTCTATAAACAAGTACTAATGAGGAAATGAAAACTATACTAAACAAAAATAGAATGTCTATACAAAAATAGACAAATAGAATGTATTAGGGCTATACGGACTCGAACCGTAGACCTTCTCGGTAAAACAGATCAAACTGATTATTATCGAAATGATTCGAACTGTTTCAAAGACCCAACATGCATTTTGTTTGTTGCATTGGGCTCTTTCATCAACTGATGTAAAGATCAGTTAGTCCACCATATTTTTTCTTTACAGGAAGATAATGAGCTGGCTCCATGTGCTCTGATTCATTATTTGTATTCAGATCTAGTAGCAATACCAAAGTGTTTCAAAGAAGGGTTACCTTGACTTAGGTCTGCCTTCGGCTTAGATCAACCTAAGTTAAATGGAGTCTCTATCGTTCCGCTGCAAGAGTCGAATATGAGACTTCATACACCTTAAAGTTCATAGGATGAAAGGAGGTTTTTTTGAAGCCCTTATACTCATTATGCCTAGCATTGAATGGGCTGGGTATTTACCTTATCAACTATCAAATCAATGACGGGTTCTATTTGATTTGGCACCTAAATTCGCACCAAAATCGGACCGAACCAAATATTTGTCATGCTATTGTTCTCTCGAATCTATGGAGTAAGACATTGATTTTTCAATAAGATCAACTATGTTCATTGCATAATAAGCTCCCTTGAAAAGCATTGGCGCACGTGTAAACGAGGTGCTCTACCTAACTGAGCTATAGCCCTTGTCATAGATATCTTAACATATAGATAATTTCTTGTCAAGATGGATATTTCCTAATCTCACATGATAACTCTTTGATCCGTTTACTGTTAACAGATTGGTATTGCTTAGAAATTATATTCTATCTATAATCCCCGAGGTGATGGGTCTTCTTTTGCGGTGATAAATTACCTACTTAACTCAGTGGTTAGAGTATTGCTTTCATACGGCAGGAGTCATTGGTTCAAATCCAATAGTAGGTAGAACTTATTAGATACCGGAGTCAATGCAATGGTATCTAATAAGTTTTTCTACCCATCCTCCTTTTTTCGTTGTATCAGATTAGACTTGATTGTCTTCAATTGGCAGAATCTAAATGTGGTGTATAAAAAAGAACTTCTAAAAAACTTCTTTTGATTATTTTGATGTATTGACTAGTAGGAAATAACATTGACAGCCTCTACTCGTGTCCTAGCTCGTCTGAGAGCTAGATTCGCTTCAATCACCTGTCTCTTACCCTCAGCTCTACTCAAGTTAGCTTCAGCTATTTTAAGAGTTTGTTGAGCTTCTTGCGGATCAATGTCAGTACTCATCTCCGCATCATTTCCTAAAATGGTGATCTCATTATTCCCTATTCTAGCAAAACCACCCATCAGAGCCACCGTTAACCATTGGTCGTTGAGGCGTATTCTCAAAAGACCTATATCTACAGCCGTGGCAATAGGGGCGTGGTTCGGTAATACACCAATTTGGCCACTATTTGTAGATAAAATGATTTCTTTCACTTCTGAATCCCAAATAATTCGATTAGGAGTCAGTACACAAAGATTTAAGGTCATTTCTTCAAATTGCTCTCCACTTCTAAGTTCATAGCTTTCGCGGTAGCTTCATCGATGTTACCCACCAAATAAAAAGCCTGCTCGGGCAGACCATCTAATTCTCCGGAAAGGATCAGTTGAAACCCCCTAATTGTTTCTGCAAGACCAACATATTTTCCTGGAGAACCAGTAAATACTTCTGCCACGAAGAAGGGTTGTGATAAGAAACGCTCAATTTTTCGTGCTCTTGCTACAGTTAAACGATCCTCCTCGGATAATTCGTCCAACCCAAGAATAGCTATAATGTCCTGAAGTTCTTTGTAACGTTGTGAAGTTTGCTTAACTCTTTGCGCAGTTTCATAATGTTCCTCGCCAACGATCCGAGGTTGTAACATAGTTGACGTTGAATCTAAAGGATCTACTGCTGGATAAATACCCTTGGCAGCTAATCCTCTTGATAGTACGGTAGTAGCATCTAAATGTGCAAATGTAGTGGCAGGAGCAGGGTCGGTCAAATCGTCCGCAGGTACATAAACTGCTTGGATCGAAGTTATAGATCCCTCTTTGGTAGAAGTAATTCTTTCTTGCAAAGAACCCATTTCTGTACTAAGGGTAGGTTGATAACCCACTGCAGAAGGCATTCTCCCTAATAATGCGGATACTTCTGATCCTGCTTGGACAAAACGAAAGATATTGTCGATGAATAGAAGCACATCTTGTTCATTAACATCCCGGAAATATTCTGCCATAGTTAGGGCAGTCAAACCAACTCTCATACGAGCTCCCGGCGGTTCATTCATTTGACCATAGACTAAAGCTACTTTTGATTCTGCAAGATTTTTTTCATTAATTACTCCGGATTCTTTCATTTCCATGTAAAGATCATTTCCTTCACGAGTACGCTCTCCTACTCCGCCAAATACGGATACGCCTCCATGAGCTTTGGCAATGTTGTTGATCAATTCCATGATGAGTACTGTTTTACCTACTCCAGCTCCCCCAAATAGTCCGATTTTTCCTCCACGGCGATAAGGAGCTAAAAGATCTACCACCTTAATACCTGTTTCAAAGATTGATAATTTCGTATCTAACTGTATAAAGGCAGGCGCAGATCTATGAATAGGAGATGTTGTGCGAGTATCTACAGGACCTAAATTATCAACAGGCTCTCCAAGAACGTTGAAGATTCGCCCGAGAGTAGCTCCGCCGACTGGAACACTTAGAGGAGCTCCCGTGTCAATCACTTCCATTCCTCTCATCAGCCCATCTGTAGCACTCATAGCTACAGCTCTAACTCGATTATTTCCTAATAATTGTTGTACCTCACAAGTCACATTAATTTGCTGACCGACAGTATCTCGACCCTTAACTACCAAAGCGTTATAAATATTAGGCATTTTGCCCGGGGGAAAAACGACATCCAGTACTGGGCCAATAATTTGAGCGATACGCCCTAGTTTTTTTTCTTCAAGTGTGGAAACCGCAGGGCTAGAAGTAGTAGGATTGATTCTCATAATTATAATAAAGTGAAATATGTCGAAATCCTTTTTGGAATAATACCAAATCGAAAATAAATGTCCGATAGCAAGTTGATCAGTTAATTCAATAAGAGATAAATGGGAGATAGCACTCGATTTAGTTGGTACCGCCCAACCGAATCCGATTCAATCGTTTACTCATTCAATGAGTAAATTTTCAAGT